TATCTCCTTTTCTTTCAGATAAATCGAAAACCCCAGAGTATATCTTCCCCGCGGATCAAAGCAAAAAAGACACTTCGAATATTTTTCTATTGAGTCTTATCTCTTAGAAAGAAGGAGACTTTCCTATTTTTTTTCGTTAAATTCAATAAAAAAATAGAAGACTGGAAATGAAAGTCTCTTCCTCACATCCATTCTCCATTACACTGTCGTAACAAAAATATCGGATGCGGCGATATAGAACTGTTTGGTACATGAAACCGTGATCTGATAGCTATACATCTAAATAGACTTAGATAGATAGAAATTCATCTTGACTGGAATCAAAGAAAGATAGAAAAAATGGCTCTTATCTTGTGACTTGGAGGAAAGGTTTCTCTGTAGAGGAAGGGAATAAATTGTTATTCCCATAGAAAATCTAGGAACAAGAAGATTGAATCGGAAATATCGACAAATTCTTTCGAAGTCCAAGGAAATGAAATTCAAAAAAGGAGGTGGGTCAACTGTTCTAATTCAAATTTCATCTCTATCGAATTTTAATATCAGAATAGCGGATATAGTCATAATTAAATGGGTCAGGTCCACTTACTTTTTCTTTTGTTGATTTCAAATCTTTCCAATGGATTTGATTGGTAATAGGGATCTTTGGTGATTCAAGAGGCGGCTTATGATTATTCATAATAATGAAAATTTACCAAACAAATGTTCGATTTTCTAACTAGAACTATTATACTCTAACTCAATAACGTATTATCCGGTTAGTCCCTTTTGTATTCCAAATAAAATGTATTCCAAATAAAAACAAAATATCTCTATTTTCTGAATACTATGACTGGGTTTTTATGAAAAAAAGAAAAGCCCCTTATCGGATTTGAACCGATGACTTACGCCTTACCATGGCGTTACTCTACCACTGAGTTAAAAGGGCTTTTTTGATTTAATTTCCGAACGAGTTACTAGGTAGATAAAATCTCTATATGCACATATATTATATATATGTATATGCAGTAGAGTCATAGTGGCTGGTGGCTGATTTTTGAATAATCAAATGGATTTGCCTAGCAAGTCTAGGGTAAAATGAATTGTTTCAAGACCGGCCCTAATTTCTTTTATTGCGATGATCCCTATCAAAACAAAATTCACTTGATTGATACATAACATACATGTACACTTACCAATTCGACATAAAAGAAATTTCAAGATATTTCATCGAATCATGTGCTGAAGAGATTCTCCTTGTCCCCTTGAACTAAAGTCTTAGAGAAAATTTTCAATAACTTCTTGATCCCGCTTACTAGATTTAGTTTAGTAGATTTATATAGAGAATATCGATTCTAATGAACAATTCATGAATATGAATGACGAATAAAAAAATTCTATACAATTATGAAAAACGGAAAGATCCCTCGGATCTAATCATATCATTCCATTATATTGACAATTTCAAAAAACTAATCATACTATGATCATAGTATGAGGGTGGTTGGCCAAGTTGGCCCCCATCGTCTAGTGGTTTAGGACATCTCTCTTTCAAGGAGGCAGCGGGGATTCGAATTCCCCTGGGGGTAGGGTACTACGAAAGGAAGTTGATCATGGCTTACCAATAAGCCTAAAATTGATTCTTCCTGGGGTCGATGCCCGAGCGGTTAATGGGGACGGACTGTAAATTCGTTGGCAATATGTCTACGCTGGTTCAAATCCAGCTCGGCCCAAAAATTCGCCAATCTACCATGAGATGGTATAACCCCCTTGTCCTTCAGAAATATTCCATATGAAGATAAAAAAGAATCAACTTTTCTGCTAGATCCCTTATTTCCCTGGGATTGTAGTTCAATTGGTCAGAGCACCGCCCTGTCAAGGCGGAAGCTGCGGGTTCGAGCCCCGCCAGTCCCGACGTATCCAATAAATACATCAATTCATTTTTCCCTTTCTATGAACTAATAAAGGGTGTCGGGGGCATACTTTCATTCCCAAAGCAAAAAGGAGTCTTTATTTATTTTTTCTTTCCTATTTTTTCCATTTCGCTTTTATTAGTTAGGTTTGTAACTATGGAATTAATCGAAGTGGAAAGGCAATCTGATGATCCTTCATCAAATAATTGTCCAAGGAAGGGAAGACGTAAAGTAGGTTGTAGAAAAAAACAAAGAAACGGATGATAAATAAAGGAATTTTGGATTGATTGGGTCAGTAATCGAAATTTTGATTCGGTATGGATAAAAGAACTTCCTGTGTTATACTATTCAAGTCTCGACGGCGGGTTGATTTGATAGATTAGATATTGTTATTCATGATATTGATCCGATTCAAGATCATCGAGAGGTAATTCATTCATTGAATTTACAGACGAAAGATTTATCATCTCTAGGGGATTAAATCCCGAGTTATTGCGAAGTAAAAAAACCGATGAGATTATGGAAGTAAATATTCTTGCATTTATTGCTACTGCACTATTCATTCTAGTTCCTACCGCTTTTCTACTTATCATTTACGTAAAAACAGTCAGTCAAAATGATTAATTCAATTGAATTTTCAAATGCATTTGAATAAAACTTTCCTTCGGAGTTCTTATCAAAAATTGACGAAGTCAAATGAAAAGGATTCCAATTTCACGTCTTAACTTAAATGAAATGAGCGAACTATAATCGGCAGTATTCTAAGAGATAGATAGTATGGTAGAAAGATAGATAGTATGGTAGAAAGATTCATCTATTTCTACCATACTATCTATCTCTTAGTCTATAAAGTTGTAATCTAGACTAAAGATAAAGGCTTGAGTTTCTATAGATCAATCTACAATATTCTCTTCATATATGTGTATATCAATTCCATATATTGTATGGAATTGACATAAGGCCCAATTTGCTACATCTATTTGTTCCGATCAATCTGAAATAATTCTTATCTTAGGATTCTAATTTCTTTTACGAAAAAGGAAGAGGAAACCTCACCAATTTTGAACGCCCGAGGCAAGATCTTATTATTGCATAGTCTCTCGTTAGACAACCACTATCTCTATATCATATCATTTCTCATAGAAAGTGCGTATACACTTAACAAAACGACCTCTTCTTTGAAGAGTAAAGGGGGAAATAAATAAATAAAAAGGGCCCGGTCTTCCTCAGTATGCATCTATAAAGATAGTAAGAGTCCATTCCCATTGATTGAAATAGAAAATTTCGGAAGAATTTTAGATTGGAATAAATTTCCAATCATCTGACTACCTTTCTTTTCGAAATACAAACACGGGAATCGCTGAAATATCTCTGTGATTGAAAGAGTATGAGTCATATCATAGATTACTCCATTGGAGTCCAATGGAATTCGAAATTCACAGATTTTTATTTTAAATAGTTCAAAATGCGTTGCCGAACGATCTATAAAACAATTGATACGGTTTGATTCCTGAACTCAATTAGTAGTACTTCTAGAGCCCACTTCTTCCCCACACTACGAGTGAAAGGGAAAATGTAAAGACTACCATTAAAGCAGCCCAAGCGAGACTTACTATATCCATGTGAATTATGTCCCCTATCTCTATAAATACGAAGGAATTATTCCATTATTCCTCACTAATAATAGTGGAATCAATGGCGCAGAGTCAAAAAGGGATTCTGACCGAACATTATTGAGAAACCAATCTAATAAATCGATTATAATTTAGAATCGGGAAAGATTAAACACAAGGAAAATACGTAGTAACATCCCAAGGGGATGGGACCATGTAGGAATAAGAATAATAAGGACTATTCTTTTTTTGTTTTGTTGACTTTCTAAGTAAAAACAGAAGGGGAGAAATCACTAAAAAAGAGAAATCACTATCTATTACAGACCTCTATTTCCTCATTTGATCTAATCCGTACCCCCCTTCCCGATTATCACTGTGAAACAGGGGGCTTGACTAGGGGTTGCCAAAAAGAAATTCTTTTTTTTGCCCCTTTTTTCTATTTCTATAAAAGTCAATTATTTATCCAATCTAATAGTGATTGGATACCTGAGCACCCCGAGATTCTCGCGAGTCCGTCATATCTAAAGCAACTTCCGCTCCTTTCCAAAACTATTAATTGAATTTCCTATCAGGCGCTACAATCTGATTCAAGATCCAGTCATTAGACATTTCCTTAGTAATAGAAGGGAATCGTGAAGTCTTGATAGCCCCTCTACCCGTAGATTAGAATATTTCCTTGAATCCTAGATGCGAACGAGGATTCACAATCTTTTCTTTTAGAAAACCTTCAGACCACATGCTTAGAATCAAACAAAGTATCAACGGTCTGTTTCCTATGCTTCTACCGGGGAAGAATTCTGCGAGTTATATCAGCAGAACAGAAGAGATTTCGAGTTTTTTGTTGATGTTGATTAGGCGACACCCGGATTTGAACTGGGGAAAAAGGATTTGCAGTCCCCCGCCTTACCACTCGGCCATGCCGCCAAAATGATACAAAATAGATGGAAATTTTCCCGGATTACTGAATTTTTATTGTACTTGCATTTTGACTCCTGTTTTCCTTAATCCTTTTCCTAAAAGAAACACCCCCTATTGCTAAAAAATTCTCTCGCTTTTCTATTGAGAAATCAAATGTGTCTTTTTAGCCGACAAATTTGAACCATTAACTATTGACTGCTTACTTCGAATTCATGAACGATTCTGGGATTTTAATCTCAAATTGTGTTTTCCTAATGACATAAGAAAATACAATTTGAGACAAAACTAATCAGTATTGATTTTTTCAATCAAAAAATCCTTCTCAATTTCAATTATAACAAAACATATGAGTATATGTAAACCCCAGAACATAAATTGTTACACGGATATCTATTATTTAGATATGTTGTTGATAGGGAATTATCATAAAATTATCCTACTTCACTTCAATTTTGCATTGACTAGAAATTCTCTTTTGATAGAGCACGACCCGGGCTGTCCCGAATAGAACCGGCAATAAAAGAAAAGTCGGATATTATAGCTATCTGCATACGTGTTTAATAAATGCAACCCTTCTTAT